TCCATATATTCTATAATATTCTATAGTTCCTTACCGTGTTAATTATCAATTATTAATTATTGATATTCATGGGCAATAGAGATTAATATTTAGGGATAGATATTACCTTTCTTTTTCTACTTTCAAATAAATTGAAATGATTGAAGTTTTTCTATTTGGAATCGTCTTAGGTCTAATTCCTATTACTTTGGCTGGATTATTCGTAACCGCATATTTACAATACAGACGTGGTGATCAGTTGGACCTTTGATTAATTACCATCTCTTTTTTTGACTGACCCCTTTCTTTAATTCTTTAATTTTATAATAATTTTATAATTTTAATTTAATCCAAGGAGGTCAAATTCGAATTGCTGTTCAATTTTTTTTTTTTTTTTTCAGTTCAGTGTAATTTTCGACCTAATAAGAGCGGAATCGCGCTCTGTAGGATTTGAACCTACGACATTGGGTTTTGGAGACCCACGTTCTACCGAACTGAACTAAGAGCGCTTTCTTATCATAATAAATAAGACTGTAAAAAAGAGGATTCTTTTATTTTATAACCCCAATACATCGCGCACACCTATACTATCATATATCATATATAATATGAGAAAATGATAGATTATGTATGCTTAATTTTAATCAATCTAAAACTACTCCCTCGTTACTGCTCAAAGGAGAAGTAATAGGTAGGGATGACAGGATTTGAACCCGTGACATTTTGTACCCAAAACAAACGCGCTACCAAGCTGCGCTACATCCCTTTCAATTGGCCTACAATGTCATTGTAGAGAATCCCTGTCTTGTTTTCCACACCCTTATTTCATCTATTGATATACAAAAATTATCTTTCCGTTTCCTCTTTTTGGTCTCATATCATATAACAACCATATAATGAATAGTAAATGAATATTTTTGGCGGGAATTCTCAGGCGGAAAGGGACCTATTTTGCTGTTTTAAGAAATGGAAAATCTTATCTATCGAATCATTGTACATTTCAATTTTTAACTTTGAATTAGGAATTCCGGGTACAAATATACAAATACAAGTGGTCTTTAACCACACATACATGTGATTATATATGTATTACCTTAATGTAATACGATAAAGAAGGAGGATTTTAAATGCGAGATCTAAAAACATATCTTTCCGTAGCACCGGTACTAAGTACTCTCTGGTTCGGTTCTTTAGCGGGTTTATTGATAGAGATCAATCGTTTCTTCCCGGATGCGTTAACATTCCCTTTTTTTTAATTCTAGTTATTGCCACGGGACGGGGCGAAAAAGATTAGATCGAGATACAATCAAATATCTGTGACTACTCTCTCGCCCCCCTTTATTTTTATTTTAGTTTTTTTTAGAATTAGATAAAATAAATAAGGAAGGTAGAACGAAAAAAGTGGATTCAACCTCGCCGAAATTCGGGTTCAAGCTCCAATTAAATTACTAGTAGAGCGAAAAGAGAAATGTGGCTGGAACAACAGTATCCTACAAGATACTTAAAGAAAATACTGTACTGTTATTTGATTCTAAATAGAGTTAGAAATCGTTGTATTACTTATTCTTATTATTTACTATTACTATAAATCTATATTGATTTACTATATTGATTGCAACGAAATCTTTCAAGATTTGGTTTTGAGTTAGCAACTTTTATTTATTTTTTTTTCATTCCTTTCTTCTTCGCTTTTGATCTGAAAATAGAAAAGTTGGGTGAATTAAAAACTCAAAGGAGGTTCATGGCTAAGAGTAAAGATGTCCGAGTAACGATTATTTTGGAATGTACCAGTTGTGTTCGAAACGGCGTTAATGTTAATAAGGAATCAACGGGCATTTCCAGGTATATTACTCAAAAAAATCGACACAATACGCCTAGTCGATTGGAGTTGAAGAAATTCTGTCCCTATTGTTACAAACATACAATTCACGGGGAGATAAAAAAATAAACCTGTTCGTATATGTCACCCCTTCCCGAGAATATGAAAATATGACAGAAAATTATGACATTAGGTTATAGTTATAATATATTAAGTATATAATTAGTTATAGATATAACGCATATTTTATTTATATGCATATTATATATATTTTTTTTATATTTATTATTAATTTTATATTTATTATTAATTATATATATTTATTATTAATTATTATATTATTACATATCATATATTTTAATTTATATACATTTAAATAATAAATAAATAATAATAAAATAAACAAACCAAATTCTGTTTATTATATTCATTCTAAAACTAAAATTTTACTATAATTTAATTTGAATTTTATACGATCAAAATAGGATTTTAGAAATAGGATTCTTTTTATAAATAAGGAATAAAGAAATCATGGATAAATCCAAGCGACTCTTTCTTAAATCCAAGCGATCTTTTCGTAGGCGTTTGCCCCCGATCCAATCGGGGGATCGAATTGATTATAGAAACATGAGTTTAATTAGTCGATTTATTAGTGAACAAGGAAAAATATTATCTAGGCGAGTAAATAGATTGACCTTAAAACAACAACGATTAATTACTATTGCTATAAAACAAGCTCGTATTTTATCTTCGTTACCCTTTCTTAATAATGAGAAACAATTTGAAAGAAGCGAGTCGACCGCTAGAACTACTGCTCTTAGAACCAGAAATAAATAGGCTTACCCCTTCAATTGATTCAAAATTTTCAAACGTAGACTGATGCTTTATTCAAAAAATCTGATAATCAAAAGAAAAAAAAATAAATAAAAGAATCAAATCTGGTTGGGGAAGAAAAAGAAATCTTTTTTTTATTGAGCGTCTTCGCTCATCTTGTTTTGATGACCTTATCAGAATCAGAATTTTTTATCATATTAATTTCTACTCTACCTTCCCCGGGTTCATTCTCGAGGGAACCCTATTTCATTTAAAGCATTTCGTTGGATTCCTTCCGATATCCTTATTTTATAATCTCGTTGGAAATCATATAAAGACAATTCCTATTTGAGATAGCTATTTGTGCAAGTATTTTACGATTCAGAAGCAACTGTTTCTTGTACAGATTGTGTATTAATCTACTATAACTATAGGATACCCCCATTCCGCGAATTACTGCATTTATTCGAGTAATCCACAAACGACGAAAATCTCTTTTTTTCCTATCTCTATCCCGATGAGCCGAAACCAAAGCTCTTATTCTTTGTTGAGTAATAGTTCGAGTAAGTCTTGAATGAGCCCCTCGAAAGCTTGATGCAAATAAACTAATTTTTGTTCGACGTCTCCGTTTAATTCTGGTCATTGAATAAAAGAAATTTTGATGAATAACTAATTCTTTCTTTCAGTTATTCTTTTCTAGTCTATTAATAACAAAACGGATTCTTCCAATGTATAAAATAAAAATTCCAATGGCTTTTGCTACTATAACCGTCCCGACCACGATTTTTCCTTTTTTCTAGGCATTTCCGCCTTGAAATAAGAAATTGTATTGATACTAGGTATCAAAAAAAGCATATTAACTAAAATAAAGGAGTAAATAGAAATGGATAAATAAATAGTGGGTTCCATCGTTTCTATGGTTACTTCTTAAACGGTGAGGCCCTCTCTATACACCGGAGCCCATTCCTTCATTTAATTGGTAACTTGTACAGTTCACACTCTTCGGCTCTACTCATAAATTTTCCAGTAATAGATCTTTCACAACCAGATCTATCTTATACAGTAACGGTATGTAAGTATGAGGATTAATTGGGTAGCTGACCCTGTTAGTCCGTTCTTTGCAAGAGTCGAAGCATAATCTTTTTGCTTTTTAAATAGGATTTTCCCCGCTTAATGGATAAGCATTTGCTACCAATGGGGAATTTTTTCTCATCTTAAATCCCAAGATTGGATTTGCGCCAACGGAAACCATAAATTTCATACCCAATAGAAGGATATGGTAGATCTATCTTTTTTAGATAGTGAACGGAAGAACCCCATTCTATTCACTGGTACTGATCGTTGATACTGAAAAAATTATTTCTTTTTTCTCAGCCCATGATCTGAACAAGTCGCACATACACCCTAGTACATGTTCCTCGGCGCTGAGGACATCCCCCAAGAGCAGGGGATTTCGTGACATTTCTAATTGGCTGTCTTGCATTTCTAATAAGTTGTTTAATAGTTGGCATACTGAATCATATACATAATAGACTGGTTTAGATCGATCCTAACCAGATGATTCTGAATTACTTCTTTTAATTCTATTTAAAAGATTAATAAAATATTAGCCCCTTAGGCTTAAGTTAAGAAGGAAAGGAATAAGAGGGATTAAATCAATCTTAATTAAATTGTGGATTGGTGTTAAATCGTTGCTGTTTGTTATGTAACCGCTACATGATCCACAATTCCATGAGCTTGGGCTTCTGTTGCTGACATAAAAACATCTCTTTCCATGTCTTCGGATACAACCCATAGGGGCTTGCCCGTTCTTTGTACATAAACCCTTGTGATGCTTTCGCGAAGTTTCAGTAGTTCTTCCGCTTCCAGGATAAATTCTCCCGTTTGTGCCTCATAAAAAGAACTAGCAGGTTGATGGATCATTACCCTGATGATATAACATAATAAAAGGTTCTTCTAACTCACATAATGAGGCGAGAAGAATAGCTAAAGAATAATAAGAAAAAGATAGAATTGAACAACCGTACAGGCATTTTTTGCGCATTGCATACGGCTTTACAATGGAATTCTCTTTTTTTTTTCTTTCATCGAAAAAAGAAAAAGAGAAAATATAGAGTCTATTAGACCCGGATCAATAAATAATCCAATTACCACCCTTCTTTTTTTTTTGGATAAAGTTAAAAAATACTATGATGGCTCCGTTGCTTTATATATTTATTATTTATTTCGTCTGTGATTCAGCAATCCCAAAGTTTCTTTTTTTTTTCAAAAAAAAAAGAAAGAAAAAAATAGTCTTTTTTTTTCGTACTCTTTTATTTTTATATTTATAACATAAATATTGTTAATAGCCTCTGGTGTGAAAAGAAAAAAAGTTTGTGACGCTGAGATGGGCCCACGACAGCTAAGATAAAATTGGAAATCCCCTTTCTCTCATACTACTCTTTCGATACATAATCTAATATTTTGAAAAAAAGAAATAAAAAAATTTCATATCGAATTCGAAGTGCCATGCTATTATTACTTACTAATTCATATTTCATATGGCGAAGGCATAGTCTTCCTTTTTCTTTCCATCAAATAAAAAAACTCATTGGCGCCGAGCGTGAGGGAATGCTAGACGTTTGGTAATTTCTCCTCCGGCCAGGAGAAAAGATCCCATTGAAGCGGCCAATCCCATGCATATTGTATGCACATCTGGTTGCACAAATTGCATAGTATCATAAATAGCTACTCCGGGTATTACCCATCCGCCAGGAGAGTTTATAAACAAAAACAGATCTTTGGTATCATTCTCTATACTGAGGTATACCATAAGACCAATAAGTTGATTCGAGATTTCGCTATCAACCTCTTGGCCTAAAAAAAGTAATCTTTCTCGATAAAGTCGGTTGATTAGGATAAAATTGTATCCCTTAGTAGCCGTACAGGCACCTTTTGATGCATACGGTTCAACAAAAATTGCGAAAAAAAAAATCAATGTGTAGATTCCAGCCATCCTTCGTTTTTTCTAATGGGCCTTTTCTAACTTCTAATTTCTCTAACTTATAATTTCTAATGAAGGGGCTTTTTCTTACATTTTTTAAATCAAATGAAATTCAAAATGAAATTAAAGAAAGATGAGTTTTGGCCCGTTTTCCTATAATATAGAAATATAGAAAAAATTCGCTAAACTTATCGCACAAACTTTTCATTGATCTATTTTTTTTTCATTGGAATTCAATCCAAATCACGATGTCATTTTCTTGTTCCTGAATGGGTTTCATAAATTTTTTATTCAATTTTTTTTAGGTTTATGCTCTACTCCGAGGAAAAATCTGCCCGATTTTGATTTGCGCATATAGGACAAATGACCTAATACCACGTCTTTTTGCTATGATTTCATTTACTTTTTTATTTAAATTCCTTTTTCTTTCACGTTTTCCGCCAAATATTCAACGTATTTCTCATATTATTCGATTGATTAACAGTTTGAAATCGCTCTTATTTCTATTTATAATTTTCGAATTTTAAAATAAAAAAGATTTATGATTATGATATAGGTGGTAATCATAAATATATTACCAATTGGGTTTTTTCTAAACGGAGCCTGGATGCTTCATTTTATCGGTCCAACCAAGCCAACCATAAATCATTCTAATTGAAAATATTAATCTGGATACCCCCCAAAAAAAATGAAATGGATCTCTAATTGCACTTCATTAGACTTCACGCTACAAATTTTTGATAATTCAATCAATCTTTTTTTGGCGAAACAGAGGATATCTCGATCGGGCGAGAGAACGGGGGAATCCCATATGACCCAATATATTTGACAAGTCGCACTATACGTCAACCCAAACTGCATCTTCCTCCCCGGGATTTCGAAAAGGAACTCTTGGAACACCAATAGGCATTAAAGGAAAGAAAAAGAATTAAATACTATATTTCACTTTGATGTGGAAGCGTAATAGTGGTCTTAATAATATTGGCCTTTATCATATTTTATACATAGATAGAATAAGGCCATAAAATAAAGAAAGACAGAATGAATGAAAGAGAATTCTTACCAATAGGTCCTTTGAATGATGAACAAAACAAATAGGGATGCGTTCATTCATAAAAAATAGGATCAACCCCCATTGCGTATTGATACTTATCGGGTATAGAATAGATCTGCTTCTCTTTTTTCTTCTGAGCCGAATTATTCCCTTATTACTAATGGAATAGAACAAATATAAATCCTTTCTCCGAAAGAATCACCGAAAAGGGGAGGTATTCCAATGCAATAAAGTTACATAGTGTCTATTTTTCGTTGATAAAGGGGTATTTCCATGGGTTTGCCTTGGTATCGTGTTCATACTGTCGTATTGAATGATCCCGGTCGCTTGCTTTCTGTTCATATAATGCATACGGCTCTGGTTGCTGGTTGGGCTGGTTCAATGGCTCTATATGAATTAGCCGTTTTTGACCCCTCCGATCCCGTTCTTGATCCAATGTGGAGACAAGGTATGTTCGTTATACCCTTCATGACTCGTTTAGGAATAACCAATTCATGGGGCGGTTGGAGTATTACAGGGGGGACTATAACAAATCCGGGTATTTGGAGTTACGAAGGTGTGGCCGGAGCACATATTGTGTTTTCTGGCTTGTGCTTCTTGGCAGCTATCTGGCATTGGGTATATTGGGATCTAGAAATTTTTTGTGATGAGCGCACAGGAAAACCTTCTTTGGATTTGCCCAAGATTTTTGGAATTCATTTATTTCTCTCAGGAGTGGCTTGCTTTGGCTTTGGCGCATTTCATGTAACAGGATTGTATGGTCCTGGAATATGGGTGTCCGACCCTTATGGACTAACTGGCAAGGTGCAACCTGTAAATCCGGCGTGGGGCGTGGAAGGTTTTGATCCTTTTGTTCCGGGAGGAATAGCCTCTCATCATATTGCAGCGGGGACATTGGGCATATTAGCGGGCTTATTCCATCTTAGTGTCCGTCCGCCCCAACGTTTATATAAAGGATTACGTATGGGAAATATTGAAACCGTCCTTTCCAGTAGTATAGCTGCTGTCTTTTTTGCAGCTTTTGTTGTTGCCGGAACTATGTGGTATGGTTCAGCAACTACTCCCATCGAATTATTTGGTCCTACTCGTTATCAATGGGATCAAGGATACTTCCAGCAAGAAATATATCGAAGGGTTAGTGCTGGGTTAGCCGAAAATCAAAGTTTATCAGAAGCTTGGTCTAAAATTCCTGAAAAATTAGCTTTTTATGATTACATTGGCAATAATCCGGCAAAAGGAGGATTATTCAGAGCGGGTTCAATGGACAACGGGGATGGAATAGCTGTTGGGTGGTTAGGACACCCTATCTTTAGAGATAAAGAAGGGCGTGAACTTTTTGTACGCCGTATGCCTACTTTTTTTGAAACATTTCCGGTTGTTTTGGTAGACGGAGACGGAATTGTTAGAGCGGATGTCCCTTTTAGAAGGGCAGAATCAAAGTATAGTGTCGAACAGGTAGGTGTAACTGTTGAGTTCTATGGCGGCGAACTCAATGGGGTGAGTTATAGTGATCCTGCTACTGTGAAAAAATATGCTAGACGTGCTCAATTGGGTGAAATTTTTGAATTAGATCGTGCTACTTTGAAATCCGATGGTGTTTTTCGTAGCAGTCCGAGGGGTTGGTTTACTTTTGGGCATGCTTCGTTTGCTTTGCTTTTCTTTTTCGGACACATTTGGCATGGTGCTAGAACCCTATTCAGAGATGTTTTTGCCGGTATTGATCCGGATTTGGATGCTCAAGTGGAATTTGGAGCATTCCAAAAACTTGGAGATCCAACTACAAGAAGACAAGTAGTCTGATGCAAGATTGCTTTCTTATTTTTCGCTTCTATTTCCTATTTGTGATTTGACATAGGCTGCTGGAAAAATCTTGATTAAAATCGCTGCCTTTTCCTTTTCTTTGATTCTTGTTCTTTCTTTATTTTAGTCGGGAGATGATTCCAAATAAACAGGTACGGAAGCTATAATTGTAAACCACGATCGAATTTATGGAAGCATTGGTTTATACATTCCTCTTAGTATCTACTCTAGGGATAATTTTTTTCGCTATCTTTTTTCGAGAACCGCCTAAAGTTCCAACTAAAAAATGAAATGATTTTTCATTATCTCAATTGAAGTAACGAGCCTCCCAATATTGGGAGGCTCGTTACTTCAATCAGTCCCCGTGTTCTTCGAATGGATCTCTTAATTGTTGAGAGGGTTGCCCAAAGGCAGTATATAAGGCATACCCAGTAAAACTTACAAGTAAACCAGATATAGAGATGGCGACTAAGGTTGCTGTTTCCATTATTATATAATTTCAAGATCACATATGGATCTATGATAAGATCGTTTATTTACAGCGGAATGATATACAAAGTCAACAGATCTCACTGAATACAAAATAAGATTTATGGCTACACAAACCGGTGAGGGTAGTTCTAGATCTGGTCCAAGACGAACTGTTGTGGGGGATTTTTTGAAACCATTGAATTCAGAATATGGTAAGGTAGCCCCTGGATGGGGAACGACTCCTTTGATGGGCGTCGCAATGGCTTTATTTGCGATATTCTTATCTATTATTTTGGAGATTTATAATTCTTCCGTTTTACTGGATGGAATTTCACTGAATTAGATTCACAAGAACCACGAAGCCTCGCTTTTCAATACAAAAAGTGAAACTTTTAGTTCGCGGATTTTTTTAGCCCATTCTATTTCGGTAGTTCGACCGCGAAATTTATTTGTTTCTGTATTTCCGGAATATGAGTGTGTGACTTGTTATAATTGATCCTATTGATAGTACAGAAAATGGGTCTGTCATCTTGATCGAGATAGTTTTATCCCGTCGGATAGTCATTCTAGTATCTGGAGCACGGAATGTATGAAATGGATCACAAAGTATTTGGACTATGATTCATACTTAATATTCAAACCTCGCGGCCGGACTCAAAAAAAATACAAAGAAAAGAAAGGGGTGTCCTTTGATCAAAAAAAGTATAAACTAAATGGGAGTTTGAAAGAATAAAAAATCTTTCGATTTATAAATAATACACCCCTTTCTTTTCTTTGTATTTTTTTTTATTCTATATCATTGAATAAGCGATGATCCATTGGTTCTTACTCAAAGAATCTTTGGACTTAGTTTGAAGGTTTTATTGAATCATCGCGGTTCTGGTATGAATCTGAAGTTTCAATTGATTCATAGGGTCTTAACAAGAGAATTCCTAGCAAAAATAAAGAAAACAAGAATAAAGCCACATTCCATAAAATAACAAATCAAAGCAAAGTAAGTAGGTAAATAGAAGATTCAAGAGGCCTGTAACGATCAACATAAAGACGAATGCGCCGACTTGATTTTTTGGCATTATAATTA